TTTTTCCCGGAAATCCCCAACGAAAAATACAGACTATTCCTTCCTTTCTATCGAATCGATCATAACCACTACCTACATTCCAGGAAATTGTGCACCACAAATAAGAGCTAATAAAGAGACCCGCAATTCCGTAGAAAGACATCACGATTCCTTGTGGAAAAAAAACGATTTGCTGAGGCGGAAAAAAAGATATCAAATTTCTACCAAGATAACTGGAAGTTCCAACTAATAAGAAGCCTAATGAACCTAAAAAAAGGATAAAGGCCCAGCAGAAATTACTTATTTTTCGAGACCCCGTTATAAGTTCTATCCATATATGTTCTGATCGCCAAGTCATACTTTACCCGATTGCATTTTATTGGAATTGAGATAATACCCCAGAGAAATTTGACTTTACTTTTTTGTTTCCGAAGTAACTCTCATCAACTAGCACTAGTTTGAGGTGAACTAGCACTAGTTTGATGTCAACCTTTAGGAGTAATTCATCAAATTGGTTAAATCTAAAATAATAACATACTCTTTATTTAATACGATCCCACTATACATATCGATATACATAGAGATTCACCGACTACATTTCAGCCATCCAGCGATCCTGATCTATTTGAAAATTGCTAGAATTGATATATCCATATATCATGTTTCTGCAGGCATAAGAGTTTTTTCCTTTATGTTCGGTGGAAATCACATGTTATACTATATTCCAATAAATAGATATCCGTGTTATGATACAAGTCCACGTTTTCAAAAAAAATGGATGAGATTGTGTCCCAGCGGATCTAAACAATCTTGTTTTTTTGAACATGAAGAAATAAAGAAGCCATTGCAATTGCCGGAAAGACTAGGCCTACTAACGGCACAAAAATAGATGGAAGGTTCAAATTTGTCATAGAAGGGGTACCTCGATTTACTATTTGTATCTGTTATTATGTTATTATATAAATAAAGATATCTTGTAATAATTATAATTAAATTAAGAATTTGAATTCTAATTAGATAATATTTATTATTAATAGAATTTGAAGAATTTGAAATTCTTAGTATAGATCTAAGTGTCTATATATCTAAATCTAACTGAGTACGTATAATAAGTGCAAAGAATATAGAACTGTAGAACTAAATAAATGGACTTATTCATCTCCTACATGAGAAAGATATGTATGATAATAAACTTTATTATTTTTCTTCATTTCTTTGTCTTTTGTTCTTGTCTTCTAATTTTATAAAAATAGATAAAGAGTTTTTTACAGATTATCGAAAGATTCGTTCGAATCCGACCCAACATGAATTTTTAGCTAAAATGGTTTTTCGGGAGATAGAGAAAGATACAAAACTCTATTATCTATATTTAAATTTCCAATTATATACCTAAGACAAGAATAAATTCGTTTTATTTTCCTAATTTCACGAAAGGAAGAACTCACTCTTGTTGATAAAGGCTTTTTGATTCGTAATCAGGAATATAGATCAAAAAAGAGTTATCCTCAACTTTAGTTTTGATTCTTTCTACAATTAGATCTTCTATCACCAAAGAAAACGCCATTATTATCTTATTTACTTTGATTCCGATAAACTAACTGCTTTTTTGCTACAAACACAAAAAAAATAATTGAACTTAGTGCTCTACTTGATTTTGCTTGACTTTTGATTCAAAGGAAAAAAGGCGTGGAGCTTAAATAATTCACTCAGAACGCTTTTTAAAAGATTACGTGGTACAATTTGGTCGAATAAACCCTTCTGGAATAAGTATTCAGCTGCTTGTGAACCTTCGGGTACTGTTTTATTCAATGTTTGTTCAATTACTCTTTTACCTGCAAATGCAATGTAGGCATTGGGTTCGGCAATAATGATATCCCCCAACATACCAAAACTAGCTGTCACTCCACCAGTTGTCGGAGATGTAAGGATTGATACATAAAATAATTTTTTATTTAATTGATAATCATATAAAGCAGACGATATTTTAGCCATTTGCATCAAGCTCAAACTTCCTTCCTGCATGCGCGCCCCCCCAGAAGCACACACTATAATAAGAGGTAAAATTTGATTGGCAGCGTGTTCAATCAAACGGGTGATTTTCTCTCCGACTACGGATCCCATACTACCCCCCATAAACTGAAAATCCATAACCCCAATTGCTACGGGAATGCCGTTTAGTTGGCCTATGCCTGTTTGAACAGCCTCGGTTAATCCTGTCTTTCTTTGATAAGAATCAATACGATCTTTATAAGGCTCCTCCTCCGAATGAAATTCAATGGGATCCAGAGAGACCATGTCTTCATCCATAGGATCCCAAGTACCCGGATCAATCAAAAGTTCAATTCTATCCGAACTACTCATTTTCAAATGATATCCACATTGTTCACAAATATTCATTTTGGATTTCAAAAATTTCTTATAATTTAATCCATAACAATTTTCGCATTGAACCCACAAATGCCTGTATTTTTGAGTTACCTCGAGATCATTAGAACTTTCTCTTATAGTTAAATCACTGCCC